CGCGCTCAAAGGCGTAAAACTTTAATTTTTGAACTGTTTCAAGCAAAGGCGCACTCTCCCCTTTTTTTGGATAGAGTCAAAAGACTCCCCCGCCTACCGTTTGATATATCCAAATTTTTTAAAGTTTTTTTTACAAATTGGACAGACAAGGGGATAGAATCCGAAATTGTCGAGTATATAGACGAAAAAGGAAAAAAAAAAAAAAATGAAAATAGTCTAAACGAGGAAGAAAGGCGGATGGAGATATCGGAGGGATGGGATAATATCATATGTGGGCACATAATAAGGGGATTCGCGTTAATAACTCAATCTATTCTTAGAAAATATATTGTATTGCCTTCATTGATAATAGCAAAAAATATTGGACGTATATTATTATTTCAATCTCCTGAATGGTTTGAGGATATACAGGAATGGGAGCGCGAAATGCATGTTAAATGTACCCATAATGGTATCCAAGTATCGGAAACAGAATTTCCAATAAATGGGTGGGCAGAGGGTATTCAGATAAAAATCTTATTTCCTTTCTACCTGAAACCTTGGCACATACGACCCTCTGATAGAAATCTAATCGAAGAGGAAAACCAAAAAGATGAGTTTTGTTTTTTAACAGTTTGGGGACGGGAAACTAACCTTCCTTTTGGTTCTCCCAGAATTAGAAAAGGAGATTCTTTTTTTGACCCCATTTTTAAGGAACTACAACCAAAAATAGAAAAATTAAAAAGGGCGTATTTAGATTTCTATTTATATTTATTAGGAAAAACCAAATTAGTTTTAAAAGAAACAAAAAAATTAATTATTGACATTATTGAAAGGTTAGTATTTATAACAAGAATACTAAAACAAAAAGTACTCTCAAAATTCAACCTAATTTTTAGATTAATAAAAGTATCAGACTCGAATGAAATTAAAAACGAAAAAGATTCTAGAAGCAGCAATCAAATAATTCATGAATCAGTTAGTCTATTTCAATCTCAAAATTGCAAAAATTATGCACTAATAAAAAGGGAGGATCTAACAGGTAGAACAAGGACAATTAAAAATAAAATAGAAAGAATTACAAAAGAAAAAAAAAAAATAACCCCATCCGGCGTATATATTAATCCTACCGAAAAAGGGTATAATGCTAAAAGATTCGAATGGACAACAAATATTTGGCAAATATTAAAAAGAAGAACTGTCCGATTAATCTCTCAATTAGATTGTTTTATAAAAATTTTCCTTGAAAAAGTATACATAGATATTTTTTTAGCTATTATTAATATTACCAGACTCAATATACAATTTCTTTTTGAATCGATAAAAAAAATGCCGGATAAGCCCATTAATGAAACAAAAGAAGAAAGGCTTAATAGAAAAAATAAAAATATAATTAACTTTATTTCAATTAATATTCTTAGAAATAGGAAAAATTTACATAGTTTTGGGGACTTATCCTATTTGTCACAAGCATATGTATTTTTTAAATTATCACAAACCCAAGTTAGTAACAAATTAAGATCTGTTTTTCAATATAATGGAATGTCTTTTTTTATTAAGGATGAAATAAAAGATTCCTTTGAAACACAAGGAATACTTGATTCTAAATTAAGTCATAAGAAACGCCCGGATAATAAATGGAAAAACTGGATAAGGGGACATTATCAATACAATTTGTCTCGTCTTAAAAGGTTTAGAAGGTGGAAAAAGATGAGAAATTTCATTAATCTACGTTATAGAAAAAAAAAAAAAAAAACCAAGCGGGATTCATATGAAAAAGTTCAGTCCATAAAGGGGGGTAATTCTAGGAATTCTAAAGTAGATTACTTAGTGAATCAAACAGTGAATCAAAATTTTCAAAAAAGCTCTAAATATGATCTGTTATCATATAAATCTATTAATTTGAATTATGAAAATAAGAGGGACTCGCCTATTTCTAAATCAAGCTCGCAAGTCCAATTAAAAAAGAACGAAGATATTTCTTATAAATCCAACACTCATAAAGAGAATTTTTCTGATATATATATATGGAGAAGTTTCCCTATTCCTATTAAGAATTATGAAAATATTAATTATACACAAAAAGATCGCGATAGAAAATATTTGGATTTTAATTTTCAAAATCCAAATTGGGATCTTAGACAACAACTTATTATTGAGTCCTACATCAGAATGGATATCACGAGTAATGAAAATACTCATATTGATACTAACAATTATCAATATCCAATTTTTGAAAAAATTGATAAAAAAAAGCTTGTTTATCTTAAAATTCCGCAAAAGCTCCAAACCAATTTACCAAAACCCCGAAAAGGTTTTTTGGATTGGATGGGAATGAATGAAGAAATACTAAAACGTCCCATCTCACACCTGGGACTTTTTTCCTTCCCAGAATTTGTCCTACGCTATAGTCTATATAAACTAAAACCGTGGGTTATACCAAGTAAAATCCTTCTTTTAAATTTGAATCTAAATGAAAATGATCTTAGTGAAAAGAAAAACATCGAAGGAAACCAAAAACAAAAAGGGGAATCCGTTTCAAATAAAGAAATAAAGAATCAAAATCGAAATCAAAAAGATAAAAAAGAAAAAGAATCGGTCGAAAGCAAAAGAGATCTTAGATCAAATGTACAAAAACAAGGGAATGCTGAATCTGTTCCTTCAACAAACCACGAAAAAGATATTGAAGACCCTTCCCCCCAAAAAATGAAAAAGAGAAAGAAAAGTAAGCTAGAAAAAGAAATAGATTTACTCCTAAAACCTTTTTTAGTTTTTCAAATTACCTCGCGCAGTACTTTGGCTAAAAGAATTATGAATAATATAAAAATATATTCTTTCCTGCTTGGACTGCCAAATCCACGAGAAATTACTATATCCTCGATTCGAGGAGGAGAAATGAGTTTGGATTTAATGTGTATTCGGAAGGATGTAAAGCTTATAGAATGGATCAAAAGCGCCTTCTTTATTATCGAACCCACACGCCTGTCTGTAAAAAATGATGGACAATTTATTATGTATCAAACCTTAGGTATTTTGTTGGTTCATAAGATTAAGCACCAAATTAATCAAGGATATAGAAAACAACCCTATGTTGATAAGAATGGTTTTGATTTACTTGTTCCCGAAACCATTTTATCGCATAGACGTCGTAGAGAGTTGAGAATTCTAATTTCTTTCAATTCAAAGACTTGGAATAAAAATCCAATATCTTCGACTGAGAACAATTGTAGTCAATCTTTGGATTTGGATAAAGAGAACCCTCTTAATCTTAATAAAGATAAGAATGAATTAATTAATTTCAAATTTTTTCTTTGGCCTAATTATCGATTAGAAGATTTAGCTTGTATGAATCGCTATTGGTTTGATACAAATAACGGCAGTCGTTTCAGTATGTTAAGGATACAGATGTATCCGCGGTTGAAAAGTCGTTGATAGCCCATTTTTCCTATATATGCTATACCCTACGGGGTATATGAAAGTAAAGAGATTGACACGCCCCACCTTCCATGCCATTCTAATATATAATACGAAGACTAAAACCGCTGAGGTATCAATTAGGCCTACAAATCAATTAACAAAATCTTCTTCATTTTAGGCCTAAATTATGCCATGCAAAAATGAACCCCCTTCCTTCTTTCTTCTTTTTTTCTTTTTCAGAATAAATTAAATTGAAACCTGGATGGATTAATATGACCTGGGTGGATTAATATGAGTTGATAAAATTAGGAGTTCATAAAGAAATTCAGATTATTGTATATAACACATTAAAATTACTATCATTATTATTACTCATCGATAAAATCCGTATCTGTAAAAGTGGAAGAGGGAAAATCTTTTATGGTAAAAAGTGCATTCATTTCGGTTATTTCTGAAAAAGAAAGAAGGGGGTCGGTTGAATTTCAAGTATTCCGTTTTACCAATAAGATACGGAGACTTACTTCACATTTGGAAGTGCATAAAAAAGACTATTTATCTCAGAGAGGTTTGCGAAAAATTTTAGGAAAACGTCAACGGCTGTTGGCTTATTTGGCAAAAAAAAATAGAGCACGTTATAAAGAATTAATTGGTCAGTTGAGTATTCGAGAGGCAAAAACTCGTTAATTGGAAGAATCATTTTAAGTACTTTTTCCTATTTGGTATTTGGATAAACTTCTTTTCACTTTCAGCAATTCATGGAAAAATGAATGGGTAAAAAACTTATGACTGTACCAGCTACAAGAAAAGACCTTATGGTAGTCAATATGGGGCCTCACCACCCATCAATGCATGGTGTTCTTCGACTCATCGTTACTCTAGATGGTGAAGATGTTATTGACTGTGAGCCTATATTAGGTTATTTACACAGGGGGATGGAGAAAATTGCGGAAAATCGAACAATTATCCAATATTTGCCCTATGTGACGCGTTGGGATTATTTAGCTACTATGTTCACGGAAGCAATAACTGTAAATGGGCCCGAACTATTAGGAAATATTCAAGTACCTAAAAGAGCTAGTTATATCAGAGTCATTATGTTGGAGTTGAGTCGTATAGCGTCCCATTTGTTATGGCTTGGCCCTTTTATGGCAGATATTGGTGCACAGACCCCCTTCTTCTATATTTTTCGAGAAAGGGAATTGATATATGACTTATTCGAAGCAGCTACTGGTATGCGAATGATGCATAATTATTTTCGTATCGGAGGAATAGCTGCTGATCTACCTTATGGCTGGATAGAAAAATGTTTGGATTTTTGTGATTACTTTTCAACGGGGGTTGCTGAATATAAAAAGCTTATTACACGGAATCCTATTTTTTTAGAACGGGTCGAAGGCGTGGGCGTTATTCGCGGAGAAGAAGCACTAAATTGGGGTTTATCGGGCCCAATGCTACGGGCGTCCGGAATCCAATGGGACCTTCGTAAAGTTGATCATTACGAGTGTTACGATGAATTTGATTGGGAAGTTCAATGGCAAAAAGAAGGAGATTCGTTAGCTCGTTATTTAGTACGAATCGGTGAAATGACAGAATCAATAAAAATTATACAGCAGGCTCTGGAAGGAATTCCAGGAGGGCCCTACGAGAATTTAGAAATACGACGTTTTGATAGAGTAAAAGATTCCGAATGGAATGATTTTGACTATCGATTTATTAGTAAAAAACCTTCTCCAACCTTTGAATTGGCAAAACAAGAACTTTATGTGAGAGTTGAAGCCCCAAAGGGGGAATTGGGAATTTTTCTGATAGGAGATCTGAGTGTTTTTCCTTGGAGATGGAAAATTCGCCCGCCGGGTTTTATCAATTTGCAAATTCTTCCTCAGTTAGTTAAAAGAATGAAATTGGCTGATATTATGACGATATTAGGTAGCATAGATATCATTATGGGAGAAGTTGATCGTTAAAAATGATAATGGATACAACCGAAATACAAGCTATCAATTCGTTTTCCAGATTAGAATCCTTAAAAGAGGCCTATGGGATTATATGGCTACTTGTCCCGATTTTTACTCTTGTATTAGGAATCACAATAGGTGTACTCGTAATTGTTTGGTTAGAAAGAGAAATATCTGCAGGGATACAACAACGTATTGGACCTGAATACGCTGGTCCCTTAGGAATTCTTCAAGCTCTAGCAGATGGTACAAAACTACTTTTCAAAGAGAACCTTATTCCATCTAGAGGAGATGGTCGTTTATTTAGTATCGGACCATCCGTCGCAGTGATATCGATTTTACTAAGTTATTCAGTAATTCCTTTTGGATACCACCTTATTCTAGCCGATCTTGGTATTGGTGTTTTTTTATGGATCGCTATTTCAAGTATTGCTCCCGTTGGACTTCTTATGTCGGGATATGGATCAAATAATAAATATTCCTTTTTAGGTGGTTTACGCGCTGCTGCTCAATCAATTAGTTATGAAATACCATTAACTTTATGTGTATTATCAATATCTCTACGTGTGATTCGGTGTCGTCTAATTAGGTGAAATACTCAATTGTTCCTAGTTCTTTTCTTTCTAATTTCTGAGAAGAGGGTCAAGGTTAAATAATTTTTTCATCTTTTTTAGGCATCATTTGGGTTGATGAACTAAAGCAGATAGTTATATGAGTGAAAGAAAACGGCTTGCAAATTTGCAGTAAAAAGATTAAGTCTCATTTCCTATGTACAAGAATTAATTATTAATTAAAACTAAATAAAAGCAGGAGAGGCCGGTTGCCCCAAGATTGGTTGCTTAGTTATCATCACTTGAAGCGGGTTTAAATGGGAGGTTGAACAAAATTGAGTGGATGGTTAGAAAGACCAAAATACACAAAGGATTAGTAATGGATATTCTCTAAATAATTTAAGAGGATATTTCTGCCCATAAACGGAATTCGAATTGGGACTTTAAGTTAGTAGAAACGATCAAGAAGTACTACCCACGATTCCGACCTAGAGTATGTTCCTATCCACCAAGTAAGTAAATAACTATCAAGAACGAAGTAATCTTTTATTTGGAGTAAAATCCCTTTTATGAGAAAGGAGAATAGGAACGAAATAAAATAGAATAAAAAAATAACGAAATAAAATAGAATAAAATAATTAAAAAAATCCTTTTCTTCTATCTTTTCGTTAGTTAGAAAGAGAGAACTCTTGGTATGATTCATAAATTAATGGAATGTTTAATTCTTTTTCGTAATTGAAAAAAATAGGTTGAAATACCTATATGATGTTGTTACAAAAAGGTTTTTATTCAAGGATTAAGTTATTGATTAACAAACAAAAATGACATTCCTAAAAAAAAATGAGATTAATTCAGAAGCACCTTTTTTTAATATATATAATATATATTAATAATATATATTATATTTAATATATTTTAAATAAAAAATATAGCAAACAGAATTCCGTTGGTCTAATTTGGGGAACTTGGGATAAGTTTTGACTCTATCCTACAAAAAAAAAAAAAAATATAAAGATAAAGATACATAATAATTAAATGTCCTTAGATTTATTTGTGACCCTTGAGGAGCCGTATGAGGTGAAAATCTCACGTACGGTTCTGTAATAGTGGTAAGAACAGCGATGTTCTAATCAACTATGATTATCTAACAGTTCAAGTACAGTTGATATAGTTGAAGCGCAGTCAAAATACGGCTTTTGGGGGTGGAATTTGTGGCGTCAACCTATAGGGTTTCTCATTTTTCTAATTTCTTCTCTAGCTGAGTGTGAGAGATTACCTTTTGATTTACCAGAAGCAGAAGAAGAATTAGTAGCAGGTTATCAAACCGAATATTCAGGTATCAAATTTGGTTTATTTTACGTTGCTTCATATCTGAATCTACTAGTTTCTTCGTTATTTGTAACAGTTCTTTACTTAGGAGGTTGGAATCTTTCTATTCCATACCTATTCGGTCCTAAAATTTTTGACATAAATATAAATAAAGTAGGTAAAGTTTTTGGAACAATAATCAGCATCTTTATTACATTAGCTAAAACTTATTTGTTCTTGTTCATTCCTATTGCAACAAGATGGGCTTTACCAAGGTTGAGAATAGACCAACTATTAAATCTTGGATGGAAATTTCTTTTACCTATTTCTCTAGGTAATCTATTATTAACAACTTCGTCCCAACTTCTTTCACTGTAAACAATTACAATATTCTATATTCACCATTTATCTCAAACAAGAGAAAGAAACAAGTCTACAATTTTTTTCTTTATACACATTCACGATATGTTTCCTATGCTAACTGAATTCACAAATTATGGTCAACAAACAATACGAGCTGCCAGATACATCGGTCAAGGTTTCGCGATTACCCTGTCTCACGCGAATCGTTTACCTATAACTATTCAATATCCCTACGAAAAACTAATCACGTCGGAACGTTTCCGGGGCCGAATTCACTTTGAATTTGATAAATGCATTGCTTGTGAAGTATGCGTTCGTGTATGTCCTATAGATCTACCCGTTGTAGATTGGAAATTGGAAAGTGATATTCGAAAGAAACGATTGTTTAATTACAGTATTGATTTTGGAATCTGTATATTTTGTGGTAATTGCGTTGAGTATTGTCCAACAAATTGTTTATCAATGACTGAAGAATATGAACTTTCGAGTTATGATCGTCACGAATTGAATTATAATCAAATTGCTTTGGGTCGGTTACCAACGTCAGTAATTGATGATTACACAATTCGCACAATTTCGAATTCGCCTCCAATATAAATCAAATATAAAATAGTTAAACTTAAACCTCTCAATTCAAAAAAATCCCCAATTAACAATTCAATTTAAAAATTAATTATTTATGAATAATAGTTAATTATTAATAATAATAATAATATTAATAATAAAATAAATTTTAAATAACTGAAATTAACTATTAAGGTTTAGGTTGGATCTATAAAATAAGGCTTTTCAAAAATAGTTTAAACTTGTCATTTAATTTTTATTCAAAATGTATTTCTATATTTATAGTTCTATATTTATAGAAATATTTATATTAGAGTAATATATATATTTTTTTTTCAAACTTTTTTCCAGATATTGAATGATTAGGGCTAATAATACTATATATATCAACCCGCCCGCACCTGTTCAAATTTTATTTATTTAATTAAGTTTAAGTTAAGAAGTATCAGAAAGATAAAAAAAGGGAGTTACTTCTTTTTTCCTGGTCAGGTCAATAAAATCATGAAATATTTCGATTTTTTTTATGGATTTACCCGGGCCAATGCATGATTTTCTTTTAGTCTTTCTGGGATCGGGTCTGATATTAGGAAGTCTAGGAGTAGTATTACTTCCCAATCCAATTTTTTCTGCCTTTTCGTTAGGATTGGTTCTTGTTTGTATATCCTTATTCTATATTCTATTGAGTTCTTATTTTGTAGCTGCCGCGCAACTACTTATTTACGTAGGGGCTGTAAATGTTTTAATTCTTTTTGCTGTGATGTTCATGAGTGATTCAGAATATTACAAAGATTCTCGCCTCTGGACTGTTGGGGATGGGGTTACTTCGGTGGTTTGTACAAGTCTTTTTATTTCACTAATTACTACTATTCCAGATACGTCATGGTACGGGATTATTTGGACTACAAGATCAAACCAGGTTCTAGAACAAGATTTGATAAGCAATAGTCAACAAATTGGAATTCATTTATCAACGGATTTTTTTCTTCCATTTGAACTCATTTCACTAATTCTTTTAGTTGCTTTAATAGGTGCAATTGCTGTAGCTCGTCAATAAAAAATCAGCAATTAAAATATTCCATGCTTGTTATATGTGATTCAATCAAATCAATTGAATTGTTATTTAGATTGAAATGAATGAGATTACTAAGGAGTTGCTTAATGATGCTCGAACATGTACTTGTTTTGAGTGCCTATTTATTTTCTATGGGTATCTATGGATTGATCACAAGTCGAAATATGGTTAGAGCCCTTATGTGTCTTGAACTTATATTGAATGCAGTTAATATCAATTTTGTAACATTTTCCGATTTTTTTGATAATCGTCAATTAAGGGGAGAAATTTTCTCAATTTTTGTTATAGCCATTGCAGCCGCTGAAGCAGCCATAGGGCTGGCTATTGTTTCATCAATTTATCGTAATCGAAAATCAACTCGTATTAACCAATCGAATTTGTTGAATAAGTAGTATTAATCAGAAGAATTCGAATATTCGTAAAGAAATGAAAATTTAAGGTATAATCTTCTCTGCAAAGGAAACATAAACAGAAGAAATCAAAGTATTTTGGCCCTTTCTTTTATAATAAAGCAGTCCAGAAGTAAGTTGATTAGAAAAATTCTGATAACTTGTTGATTTACCTGGTATCTAAATATAGGATTTGTTTAGAAGCTTACTAGGTCGAAAATTTATAACGTTTAAAAATGTATAGATCCAATGTCACATTCAGTAAAGATTTATGATACATGTATAGGATGTACTCAATGTGTCCGAGCCTGCCCCACCGATGTATTAGAAATGATACCTTGGGACGGCTGTAAAGCTAAACAAATTGCTTCGGCTCCAAGAACGGAAGACTGCGTTGGTTGTAAAAGATGTGAATCCGCCTGTCCAACGGATTTCTTGAGTGTTCGGGTTTATTTAGGGGCTGAAACAACTCGCAGTATGGGTCTAGCTTATTGATACGTTCCAATAAACTCTACTTGAATCCATTTTATTTATTTTTTTTTTTTACCGACAAGACCCGTGCTCAAGATATTTTTATTTTTGAGCACGGGTCTTTCTGGTCCAAGCGCATCTTGTCTTTACCACGAATTTTTTTCCTTGGTTAACAATAATTGTAGTTTTTCCAATATCTGCGGGTTCATTAATTTTCTTTCTCCCCCATAGGGGAAATAGGGTAGTTCGGTGGTATACTATATGTATAGTTATTTTAGAACTACTTCTAACGGTGTATACATTCTGTTATCATTTCCAACCGGACGATCCATTAATTCAACTATTGGAGGATTATAAATGGATCCCCCTTTTTGATTTCCATTGGAGATTGGGAATAGATGGACTTTCTATAGGACCCATTTTACTAACGGGATTCATCACCGCCTTAGCTACTTTATCGGCTTGGCCTGTTACTCGAGATTCTAGATTATTTCATTTCCTGATGTTAGCAATGTACAGTGGTCAAATAGGATTATTTTCTTCTCGCAACCTTTTACTTTTTTTTCTCATGTGGGAGTTAGAATTAATTCCCGTTTATCTACTTCTATCCATGTGGGGGGGAAAGAAACGTCTGTACTCGGCTACAAAATTTATTTTGTACACAGCAGGGGGCTCCATTTTTCTCCTAATGGGAGTGCTGGGTATAGGTTTATATGGTTCTAATCAACCAACATTAAATTTTGAAACATCAGCTAATCAGCCGTATCCTGTGGTCTTAGAAATACTATTTTATATTGGATTTTTGATTGCTTTTGCTGTCAAATCGCCGATTATACCCCTACATACGTGGTTACCAGATACCCACGGAGAAGCACATTACAGTACTTGTATGCTTCTAGCTGGAATCTTATTAAAAATGGGAGCGTATGGACTGGCTCGTATCAATATAGAATTATTATCTCATGCCCATTATCTATTTTCCCCTTGGTTAGTGATAGTAGGCGCAATCCAAATAATTTATGCAGCTTCAACATCCCTTGGCCAACGGAATTTAAAAAAAAGAATAGCCTATTCTTCTGTATCTCATATGGGTTTCCTAATTATCGGAATTGGTTCTATAACTGATACAGGACTCAACGGAGCTCTTTTACAAATAATCTCTCATGGATTTATTGGTGCTGCACTTTTTTTATTGGCAGGGACAACTTATGATAGAACACGCCTTATTTATCTTGACGAAATGGGCGGAATAGCTATCACAATGCCAAAAATATTCACCATGTTTAGTAGCTTTGCGATGGCTTCCCTTGCATTACCGGGTATGAGTGGCTTTGTTGCTGAATTGATAGTATTTTTTGGAATAATTACGAGTCACCAATTTTTTTTAATGCCAAAAATACTAATTACTTTTGTTATGGCAATTGGAATGATATTAACTCCTATTTATTCATTATCTATGTCACGTCAGATGTTTTATGGATATAAGCTTTTTAACGTTCCAAACTCTTATTTTTTTGATTCTGGACCCCGAGAGCTATTTCTTTCGATTTCCCTCTTTTTACCCGTACTGGGTATTGGTATGTACCCCGATCTCGTTCTTTCACTATCGGTTGACAAGGTTGAAGTTATGCTATCTAATTCTTTTTCTAAATAGTTTTTTGCTATTCATGATTTTAAAACCTTTCACTTTACAATGAAAAAGTTGTAGAATGAAAAAAGAGAACTTTTCCTTCTCGCAAATTTATAAAATTTATAGCTAAAAAAAAAAAAAGAATTTGAACCCAATATGGGCACGAACCATGCGAATCAAATACAATATTCCATTCGCATGGTTCGTGCCCATTCGCGTAAATTTTTTTTTATATGTACTATTACTATAATGTGAATGTGTAGTGTTCGTAAGATACTTTCGTGAATTCAATTAGATGTTAATGTAAACGAACCATAACTATGTAGTCCTAGTCCTAATAGATTAACCCCAAAATAGCATATCCAAATTATAAGAAAGCCTATAGACGCTACAATTGCCGAATTTGCACCTTTCAGGTTTATATTTGTTCGAGTATGTAAATAAATCGCGAATACGATCCAAGTAATAAATGCCCAAGTTTCTTTTGGATCCCAATTCCAATAGGATCCCCAAGCTTCATTAGCCCATACTGCTCCTGACAGAATACCTATGGTTAAAAAAGAAAATCCTAGACTAATAATACGATAACTCCAATAATCCAATTGCTGAATTAATTGAGATCTGTAATAATTCTTACCCGAAAAAAAAGAAGTAGTTTTGAAAAGATTGCTTCGTTTATTCATGTATTCAATTTCACCACCGAAAAACGACTCTTTTATTAAAAGAGTACTTTTACAAAGAATCTTTCGGTTTTTTCGAAATGTAATGACTACAAGTGCTACTGATAATAATGATCCACATAAAAGGGACGCATAGCCCAATATCATCATAGTTACGTGCATTAATAACCACTCGGATTGAAGAGCGGGTACTAATATTGAAGATTGGTGTATTTGAGTTAAAAGTCCGGAAGTAGCAAAGCCCTGGGTAAAAATAGCACTTGAACCGGTTATTGTGCTTAATAAATTTTTCTTTTTTTTGAAATACGGAACTATATGAATAAGGGAGAAACACCACGAAAGGAAGATTAATGATTCATATAAATCACTTAGTGGAAAATGACCCGAATAAATCCAACGTGTAACTAATAATCCTGTTATACAGGAAAAACTAACTATCAGACCCCTTTCGGATGAATCATACAGTTGTACGATTTCATCTACGCAAAAAAGGGTTATTAAACGAATTGTAATTACTATTGAAACAATAGAAAGGGAAATATGAGTTAATATATGTTCTAAGGTTGAAAATATCATAAAAAAAAAGAAGAGTCTCTTAAATGGAAATTGGGAGTTGAATTGATTATAGGATCTATTTCGCTTTTTTAGAAGATGACATGCCGCCACTCGGACTCGAACCGAGATGCTCTAGCACTGCTTCCTAAGAGCAGCGTGTCTACCAATTTCACCATAGCGGCTTGTCTTGAACTTATAATAGCTTATAAATAAACAATCGTCGAGATTGAAGAAGCCAATTCAGTGCAATATTTTTATTTTCTTTTTCAGAAAAAATGCAAATTCAAAATAATACAAAATAATAAATAATAATAGGGATTAGAAGGTTCGTTATTTTAGTTTAGGGTCTTAGCCTCTTGGGGTTTTTCGGGTATTTTCTGTTCTCTTAGAATTGAACTCTTGTAACTAGAAAGAGAAAGTTCTACCCCAAAAATGGTTTTTGTTTTCATTTTTTAATGAACTTTTTTTTCTCATTTTTTGAATTTCAGAAATTTACCATTCTATATTCTATACCATTCTATATTATATATAGTAATTCATAGAAATATATAAAAAAAGGTTAAGTAAGGTTAAATTGAATCTATTACTTTCAATAAAAATGAAATTCAAATAAAAAAATTATCCCCTTTTTTATAGATAGAGAAAAAGGGAGAAAAATATAAAATTTTTTATCGTAACTCTAACAAACAAATAGTTCGATGGGGAAAAACCCTCTCCCCATCTTGTAAATGAGAAAATCTACTAAAAAAAAAAAAGAAGGATAAACCTCCTTTTATCTTGTATTTATGGGTTTGTCAACAAAAACAAGGAAACTTTTCTATTTTTAGAATTCAGTAAAAAGCTTAATTTATATATATAAATTTTTTTTTAATATAAAAGAAGGAATTTAGTGCTATTTCATATTGATTAGTTTAACTCAATAGGAAATTCAAAATTTTGTAGCAAATAGGAAATGGGTCAATTTCATTTTTCGAGTTCATTCGGATTATTGAAATTTTGAATTACTATTACTTATACTACTTATATACTACTTATACTTAATTTACTTAATTTGTTAATTTTTTTGTTGCACAAAAAAACTTTTTGAATTTCCTGTAGAAAGAGATTTCCCTAACGAAAAAGCTTTTAATGCTATCCAATATCCCTTCCTTTTCCAAATATTTTTCCGAATACGCCTTTTTGATGTAGAAATACGTTTTTTTGGAACGGCCATTTAAGATAAAATGGATTACTTATTGTTTTCGTTGGATGTGAAAGACATCTATTGGTCAAACCAAATCCTTCTTTACTTTTTTTTTTGTATTCTATTTATTCTTATTCTTGAATTAATATTCTTTTCGGAAAAAAGAAAGCTAGGGGGGGAAGATATATGAAAATCGCATTTAGAAAAAAAGATTTCGCGTACTATAAATTCTAAATAGTATAAATAGCTAAATAGAGAAAGAGCGAAGATATGTTATTTTTTTCCATAGAATCGCTGTAAAATAGTTTTTATTCATTCGATTGATTACTATCTTTATTTGATATTCTTTCTCATTAAAGTCTATATCTATAGAATCTGTTACACCGTAGGAATCAAATGAAATCTTAATAAAAAAGAAAGAAATAAATAAATAAAGAAAGTTAAGAATAAGTAAATAAGTATAAGTTAAGTATAAGTAAGAAAAGTAATAAAAAAAATTAGTTTAATTTAGTTCATAGCTTGCCTTTTTTGACTCCTTTCAAAAAGGTAAGATCCAGTCAATAAATTAGGAAATTCAAAAAGCTTTTTATGCAACAGACATATCAATACGGGTGCCTCATACTCTTCATCCCACTTTCAGTTGCTATATTACTAGGGGTGGGGCTTCTTCTTTTTCCGACGGCAACAAAAAAGTTTCGTCGCATGTGGTCTTTTCATAGTGTTTTATTGTTAAGTATAGTTATGCTTTTTTCAATGAATCTGTCTATTCAGCAAATAAATAGCAATTATAGCTATCAATATGTATGGTCTTGGATCATTACTAACGATTTTTCTTTAGAATTCGGATATTTGATAGATCCACTTACTTCTATTATGTCAATGTTAATCACTACTGTTGGAATTTTTGTTCTTATTTATAGTGATAATTATATGGCTCATGATCAAGGATATTTGAGATTTTTTGCTTATATGAGTTTTTTCAGTACTTCCATGTTAGGATTAGTTACTAGTTCAAATTTGATACAAATTTATATTTTTTGGGAATTGGTCGGAATGTGTTCCTATTTATTAATAGGATTTTGGTCCACACGACCTCTTGCAGCAAATGCTTGCCAAAACGCTTTTGTAACAAATCGTGTAGGGGATTTTGGTTTATTATTAGGAATTTTAGGTTTTTATTGGATAACAGGTAGTTTCGAATTTCAAGATTTATTCGAAATATTCAATGACTTAATTTCTAATAACGAGGTAAATTTTTTATTTGTTACTTTGTGTGCTGCTCTGTTATTTGGCGGTGCTCTTGCTAAATCTGCACAATTTCCGCTTCATGTATGGTTGCCTGATGCTATGGAAGGGCCTACTCCGATTTCCGCCCTTATACACGCGGCTACTATGGTAGCGGCAGGAATTTTTCTTGTAGCTCGTCTTCTTCCTCTTTTCATAGTTATACCTTCCATAATGAATTTAATCTCGTTAATAGGAATAATAACTGTCTTATTGGGAGCTACTTTAGCTCTTGCTCAAAAAGACATTAAGAGAGGTTTAGCTTATTCTACAATGTCCCAATTGGGTTATATAATGTTAGCTCTTGGTATGGGGTCTTACCGAAGTGCTTTATTTCATTTGATTACTCATGCCTATTCCAAAGCATTGTTATTTTTAGGATCTGGATCCGTTATTCATTCAATGGAAGGGATTGTTGGCTATTCTCCGTATAAAAATCAGAATATGATTCTTATGGGAGGTTTAAGAAAACATGTACCAATTACCAAAAATGCTTTTTTATTAGGTACACTTTCTCTGTGTGGTATTCCGCCTTTGGCTTGTTTTTGGTCCAAAGATGAAATTATTAATGATACTTGGTTGTATTCGACGATTTTCGCAATAATAGCCTGGGTTACTGCTGGATTAACCGCATTTTATATGTTTCGGATATATTTACTTACTTTTGAGGGACATTTAAATGTTTATTTTACAAATTATAGTGGCAAACAAAAAATACCTTTCTATTCAATATCTCTATGGGGTAGGGGGGTTTCAAAAAAAATTAATAAAAAAGTTCGTTTATTAGCAATGACTGATTTTTCCTTTTTTTCAAAAAAAACATATCGAATTGATGATAATGGTAGAAATATGACACGACCATTTATTACTATTCCTCATTTTGAGAATAAAAAACTGTATTCTTATCCTTATGAATCAGACAATAATATGTTATTACCTCTACTTGTATTGGGACTATTTACTCTGTTCGTTGGGTTTATAGGAATTCCTTTTAATCAAGAGGGAGTCAATGCTGATATATTATCTAAATGGTTAACTCCGTCGATCAATCTTTTGCATAAAAAGTTGACTAATTCGACCAATTGGTATGAATTTCTCAAAGATTCCATTTTTTCAGTCAGTATAGGTTATTTAGGAATATTTATAGCGTCTTTTTTATATAAATCTCCTTATTCCTCTTTATTAAATTTGGATTTAAGAAATTCAACTCTTAAAGGCAAAGGGTTTCCTAGCGGCCCTCTTTCGGAGAAAATGCTAAAAGGCATATATTGTTGGTCATATAATCGCGCTTATATAGATTCTTTTTATAAAAGATCCCTAACTGGGGGGACTAGAGCATTGGCAGAATTAACTCATTTTTTTGATCGACGAGTAATTGATGGAATTACGAATGGAGTTGGTTTTCTTAGTTTCTTTATAGGAGAAGTTCTCAAATATGTAGGGGGCGGACGTATCTCTTCGTATCTTTTCTTCTATTTATCGTATGTATTCTTTTGTTTTTTAATTTTTTTTATTACTTTTCTTACTTATACTTAACTTATACTTATTTACTTATTCTTAACTTTCTTTATTTATTTATTTCTTTCTTTTTTATTAAGATTTCATTTGATTCCTACGGTGTAACAGATTCTATAGATATAGACTTTAATGAGAAAGAATATCAAATAAAGATAGTAATCAATCGAATGAATAAAAACTATTTTACAGCGATTCTATGGAAAAAAATAACATATCTTCGCTCTTTCTCTATTTAGCTATTTATACTATTTAGAATTTATAGTACGCGAAATCTTTTTTTCTAAATGCGATTTTCATATATCTTCCCCCCCTAGCTTTCTTTTTTCCGAAAAGAATATTAATTCAAGAATAAGAATAAATAGAATACAAAAAAAAAAGTAAAGAAGGATTTGGTTTGACCAATAGATGTCTTTCACATCCAACGAAAACAATAAGTAATCCATTTTATCTTAAATGGCCGTTCCAAAAAAACGTATTTCTACATCAAAAAGGCGTATTCGGAAAAATATTTGGAAAAGGAAGGGATATTGGATAGCATTAAAAGCTTTTTCGTTAGGGAAATCTCTTTCTACAGGAAATTCAAAAAGTTTTTTTGTGCAACAAAAAAATTAACAAATTAAGTAAATTAAGTATAAGTAGTATATAAGTAGTATAAGTAATAGTAATTCAAAATTTCAATAATCCGAATGAACTCGAAAAATGAAATTGACCCATTTCCTATTTGCTACAAAATTTTGAATTTCCTATTGAGTTAAACTAATCAATATGAAATAGCACTAAATTCCTTCTTTTATATTAAAAAAAAATTTATATATATAAATTAAGCTTTTTACTGAATTCTAAAAATAGAAAAGTTTCCTTGTTTTTGTTGACAAACCCATAAATACAAGATAAAAGGAGGTTTATCCTTCTTTTTTTTTTTTAGTAGATTTTCTCATTTACAAGATGGGGAGAGGGTTTTTCCCCATCGAACTATTTGTTTGTTAGAGTTACGATAAAAAATTTTATATTTTTCTCCCTTTTTCTCTATCTATAAAAAAGGGGATAATTTTTTTATTTGAATTTCATTTTTATTGAAAGTAATAGATTCAATTTAACCTTACTTAACCTTTTTTTATATATTTCTATGAATTACTATATATAATATAGAATGGTATAGAATATAGAATGGTAAATTTCTGAAATTCAAAAAATGAGAAAAAAAAGTTCATTAAAAAATGAAAACAAAAACCATTTTTGGGGTAGAACTTTCTCTTTCTAGTTACAAGAGTTCAATTCTAAGAGAACAGAAAATACCCGAAAAACCCCAAGAGGCTAAGACCCTAAACTAAAATAACGAACCTTCTAATCCCTATTATTATTTATTATTTTGTATTATTTTGAATTTGCATTTTTTCTGAAAAAGAAAATAAAAATATTGCACTGAATTGGCTTCTTCAATCTCGACGATTGTTTATTTATAAGCTATTATAAGTTCAAGACAAGCCGCTATGGTGAAATTGGTAGACACGCTGCTCTTAGGAAGCAGTGCTAGAGCATCTCGGTTCGAGTCCGAGTGGCGGCATGTCATCTTCTAAAAAAGCGAAATAGATCCTATAATCAATTCAACTCCCAATTTCCATTTAAGAGACTCTTCTTTTTTTTTATGATATTTTCAACCTTAGAACATATATTAACTCATATTTCCCTTTCTATTGTTTCAATAGTAATTACAATTCGTTTAATAACCCTTTTTTGCGTAGATGAAATCGTACAACTGTATGATTCATCCGAAAGGGGTCTGATAGTTAGTTTTTCCTGTATAACAGGATTATTAGTTACACGTTGGATTTATTCGGGTCATTTTCCACTAAGTGATTTATATGAATCATTAATCTTCCTTTCGTGGTGTTTCTCCCTTATTCATATAGTTCCGTATTTCAAAAAAAAGAAAAATTTATTAAGCACAATAACCGGTTCAAGTGCTATTTTTACCCAGGGCTTTGCTACTTCCGGACTTTTAACTCAAATACACCAATCTTCAATATTAGTACCCGCTCTTCAATCCGAGTGGTTATTAATGCACGTAACTATGATGATATTGGGCTATGCGTCCCTTTTATGTGGATCATTATTATCAGTAGCACTTGTAGTCATTACATTTCGAAAAAACCGAAAGATTCTTTGTAAAAGTACTCTTTTAATAAAAGAGTCGTTTTTCGGTGGTGAAATTGAATACATGAATAAACGAAGCAATCTTTTCAAAACTACTTCTTTTTTTTCGGGTAAGAATTATTACAGATCTCAATTAATTCAGCAATTGGATTATTGGAGTTATCGTATTATTAGTCTAGGATTTTCTTTTTTAACCATAGGTATTCTGTCAGGAGCAGTATGGGCTAATGAAGCTTGGGGATCCTATTGGAATTGGGATCCAAAAGAAACTTGGGCATTTATTACTTGGATCGTATTCGCGATTTATTTACATACTCGAACAAATATAAACCTGAAAGGTGCAAATTCGGCAATTGTAGCGTCTATAGGCTTTCTTATAATTTGGATATGCTATTTTGGGGTTAATCTATTAGGACTAGGACTACATAGTTATGGTTCGTTTACATTAACATCTAATTGAATTCACGAAAGTATCTTACGAACACTACACATTCACATTATAGTAATAGTACATATAAAAAAAAATTTACGCGAATGGGCACGAACCATGCGAATGGAATATTGTATTTGATTCGCATGGTTCGTGCCCATATTGGGTTCAAATTCTTTTTTTTTTTTTAGCTATAAATTTTATAAATTTGCGAGAAGGAAAAGTTCTCTTTTTTCATTCTACAACTTTTTCATTGTAAAGTGAAAGGTTTTAAAATCATGAATAGCAAAAAACTATTTAGAAAAAGAATTAGATAGCATAACTTCAACCTTGTCAACCGATAGTGAAAGAACGAGATCGGGGTACATACCAATACCCAGTACGGGTAAAAAGAGGGAAATCGAAAGAAATAGCTCTCGGGGTCCAGAATCAAAAAAATAAGAGTTTGGAACGTTAAAAAGCTTATATCCATAAAACATCTGACGTGACATAGATAATGAATAAATAGGAGTTAATATCATTCCAATTGCCATAACAAAAGTAATTAGTATTTTTGGCATTAAAAAAAATTGGTGACTCGTAATTATTCCAAAAAATACTATCAATTCAGCAACAAAGCCACTCATACCCGGTAATGCAAGGGAAGCCATCGCAAAGCTACTAAACATGGTGAATATTTTTGGCATTGTGATAGCTATTCCGCCCATTTCGTCAAGATAAATAAGGCGTGTTCTATCATAAGTTGTCCCTGCCAATAAAAAAAGTGCAGCACCAATAAATCCATGAGAGATTATTTGTAAAAGAGCTCCGTTGAGTCCTGTATCAGTTATAGAACCAATTCCGATAATTAGGAAACCCATATGAGATACAGAAGAATAGGCTATTCTTTTTTTTAAATTCCGTTGGCCAAGGGATGTTGAAGCTGCATAAATTATTTGGATTGCGCCTACTATCACTAACCAAGGGGAAAATAGATAATGGGCATGAGATAATAATTCTATATTGATACGAGCCAGTCCATACGCTCCCATTTTTAATAAGATTCCAGCTAGAAGCATACAAGTACTGTAATGTGCTTCTCCGTGGGTATCTGGTAACCACGTATGTAGGGGTATAATCGGCGATTTGACAGCAAAAGCAATCAAAAATCCAATATAAAATAGTATTTCTAAGACCACAGGATACGGCTGATTAGCTGATGTTTCAAAATTTAATGTTGGTTGATTAGAACCATATAAACCTATACCCAGCACTCCCATTAGGAGAAAAATGGAGCCCCCTGCTGTGTACAAAATAAATTTTGTAGCCGAGTACAGACGTTTCTTTCCCCCCCACATGGATAGAAGTAGATAAACGGGAATTAATTCTAACTCCCACATGAGAAAAAAAAGTAAAAGGTTGCGAGAAGAAAATAATCCTATTTGACCACTGTACATTGCTAACATCAGGAAATGAAATAATCTAGAATCTCGAGTAACAGGCCAAGCCGATAAAGTAGCTAAGGCGGTGATGAATCCCGTTAGTAAAATGGGTCCTATAGAAAGTCCATCTATTCCCAATCTCCAATGGAAATCAAAAAGGGGGATCCATTTATAATCCTCCAATAGTTGAATTAATGGATCGTCCGGTTGGAAATGATAACAGAATGTATACACCGTTAGAAGTAGTTCTAAAATAACTATACATATAGTATACCACCGAACTACCCTATTTCCCCTATGGGGGAGAAAGAAAATTAATGAACCCGCAGATATTGGAAAAACTACAATTATTGTTAACCAAGGAAAAAAATTCGTGGTAAAGACAAGATGCGCTTGGACCAGAAAGACCCGTGCTCAAAAATAAAAATATCTTGAGCACGGGTCTTGTCGGTAAAAAAAAAAAATAAATAAAATGGATTCAAGTAGAGTTTATTGGAACGTATCAATAAGCTAGACCCATACTGCGAGTTGTTTCAGCCCCTAAATAAACCCGAACACTCAAGAAATCCGTTGGACAGGCGGATTCACATCTTTTACAACCAACGCAGTCTTCCGTTCTTGGAGCCGAAGCAATTTGTTTAGCTTTACAGCCGTCCCAAGGTATCATTTCTAATACATCGGTGGGGCAGGCTCGGACACATTGAGTACATCCTATACATGTATCATAAATCTTTACTGAATGTGACATTGGATCTATACATTTTTAAACGTTATAAATTTTCGACCTAGTAAGCTTCTAAACAAATCCTATATTTAGATACCAGGTAAATCAACAAGTTATCAGAATTTTTCTAATCAACTTACTTCTGGACTGCTTTATTATAAAAGAAAGGGCCAAAATACTTTGATTTCTTCTGTTTATGTTTCCTTTGCAGAGAAGATTATACCTTAAATTTTCATTTCTTTACGAATATTCGAATTCTTCTGATTAATACTACTTATTCAACAAATTCGATTGGTTAATACGAGTTGATTTTCGATTACGATAAATTGATGAAACAATAGCCAGCCCTATGGCTGCTTCAGCGGCTGCAATGGCTATAACAAAAATTGAGAAAATTTCTCCCCTTAATTGACGATTATCAAAAAAATCGGAAAATGTTACAAAATTGATATTAACTGCATTCAATATAAGTTCAAGACACATAAGGGCTCTAACCATATTTCGACTTGTGATCAATCCATAGATACCCATAGAAAATAAATAGGCACTCAAAACAAGTACATGTTCGAGCATCATTAAGCAACTCCTTAGTAATCTCATTCATTTCAATCTAAATAACAATTCAATTGATTTGATTGAATCACATATAACAAGCATGGAATATTTTAATTGCTGATTTTTTATTGACGAGCTACAGCAATTGCACCTATTAAAGCAACTAAAAGAATTAGTGAAATGAGTTCAAATGGAAGAAAAAAATCCGTTGATAAATGAATTCCAATTTGTTGACTATTGCTTATCAAATCTTGTTCTAGAACCTGGTTTGATCTTGTAGTCCAAATAATCCCGTACCATGACGTATCTGGAATAGTAGTAATTAGTGAAATAAAAAGACTTGTACAAACCACCGAAGTAACCCCATCCCCAACAGTCCAGAGGCGAGAATCTTTGTAATATTCTGAATCACTCATGAACATCACAGCAAAAAGAATTAAAACATTTACAGCCCCTACGTAAATAAGTAGTTGCGCGGCAGCTACAAAATAAGAACTCAATAGAATATAGAATAAGGATATACAAACAAGAACCAATCCTAACGAAAAGGCAGAAAAAATTGGATTGGGAAGTAATACTACTCCTAGACTTCCTAATATCAGACCCGATCCCAGAAAGACTAAAAGAAAATCATGCATTGGCCCGGGTAAATCCATAAAAAAAATCGAAATATTTCATGATTTTATTGACCTGACCAGGAAAAAAGAAGTAACTCCCTTTTTTTATCTTTCTGATACTTCTTAACTTAAACTTAATTAAATAAATAAAATTTGAACAGGTGCGGGCGGGTTGATATATATAGTATTATTAGCCCTAATCATTCAATATCTGGAAAAAAGTTTGAAAAAAAAATATATATATTACTCTAATATAAATATTTCTATAAATATAGAACTATAAATATAGAAATACATTTTGAATAAAAATTAAATGACAAGTTTAAACTATTTTTGAAAAGCCTTATTTTATAGATCCAACCTAAACCTTAATAGTTAATTTCAGTTATTTAAAATTTATTTTATTATTAATATTATTATTATTATTAATAATTAACTATTATTCATAAATAATTAATTTTTAAATTGAATTGTTAATTGGGGATTTTTTTGAATTGAGAGGTTTAAGTTTAACTATTTTATATTTGATTTATATTGGAGGCGAATTCGAAATTGTGCGAATTGTGTAATCATCAATTACTGACGTTGGTAACCGACCCAAAGCAATTTGATTATAATTCAATTCGTGACGATCATAACTCGAAAGTTCATATTCTTCAGTCATTGATAAACAATTTGTTGGACAATACTCAACGCAATTACCACAAAATATACAGATTCCAAAATCAATACTGTAATTAAACAATCGTTTCTTTCGAATATCACTTTCCAATTTCCAATCTACAACGGGTAGATCTATAGGACATACACGAACGCATACTTCACAAGCAATGCATTTATCAAATTCAAAGTGAATTCGGCCCCGGAAACGTTCCGACGTGATTAGTTTTTCGTAGGGATATTGAATAGTTATAGGTAAACGATTCGCGTGAGACAGGGTAATCGCGAAACCTTGACCGATGTATCTGGCAGCTCGTATTGTTTGTTGACCATAATTTGTGAATTCAGTTAGCATAGGAAACATATCGTGAATGTGTATAAAGAAAAAAATTGTAGACTTGTTTCTTTCTCTTGTTTGAGATAAATGGTGAATATAGAATATTGTAATTGTTTACAGTGAAAGAAGTTGGGACGAAGTTGTTAATAATAGATTACCTAGAGAAATAGGTAAAAGAAATTTCCATCCAAGATTTAATAGTTGGTCTATTCTCAACCTTGGTAAAGCCCATCTTGTTGCAATAGGAATGAACAAGAACAAATAAGTTTTAGCTAATGTAATAAAGATGCTGATTATTGTTCCAAAAACTTTACCTACTTTATTTATATTTATGTCAAAAATTTTAGGACCGAATAGGTATGGAATAGAAAGATTCCAACCTCCTAAGTAAAGAACTGTTACAAATAACGAAGAAACTAGTAGATTCAGATATGAAGCAACGTAAAATAAACCAAATTTGATACCTGAATATTCGGTTTGATAACCTGCTACTAATTCTTCTTCTGCTTCTGGTAAATCAAAAGGTAATCTCTCACACTCAGCTAGAGAAGAAATTAGAAAAATGAGAAACCCTATAGGTTGACGCCACAAATTCCACCCCCAAAAGCCGTATTTTGACTGCGCTTCAACTATATCAACTGTACTTGAACTGTTAGATAATCATAGTTGATTAGAACATCGCTGTTCTTACCACTATTACAGAACCGTACGTGAGATTTTCACCTCATACGGCTCCTCAAGGGTCACAAATAAATCTAAGGACATTTAATTATTATGTATCTTTATCTTTATATTTTTTTTTTTTTTTGTAGGATAGAGTCAAAACTTATCCCAAGTTCCCCAAATTAGACCAACGGAATTCTGTTTGCTATATTTTTTATTTAAAATATATTAAATATAATATATATTATTAATATATATTATATATATTAAAAAAAGGTGCTTCTGAATTAATCTCATTTTTTTTTAGGAATGTCATTTTTGTTTGTTAATCAATAACTTAATCCTTGAATAAAAACCTTTTTGTAACAACATCATATAGGTATTTCAACCTATTTTTTTCAATTACGAAAAAGAATTAAACATTCCATTAATTTATGAATCATACCAAGAGTTCTCTCTTTCTAACTAACGAAAAGATAGAAGAAAAGGATTTTTTTAATTATTTTATTCTATTTTATTTCGTTATTTTTTTATTCTATTTTATTTCGTTCCTATTCTCCTTTCTCATAAAAGGGATTTTACTCCAAATAAAAGATTACTTCGTTCTTGATAGTTATTTACTTACTTGGTGGATAGGAACATACTCTAGGTCGGAATCGTGGGTAGTACTTCTTGATCGTTTCTACTAACTTAAAGTCCCAATTCGAATTCCGTTTATGGGCAGAAATATCCTCTTAAATTATTTAGAGAATATCCATTACTAATCCTTTGTGTATTTTGGTCTTTCTAACCATCCACTCAATTTTGTTCAACCTCCCATTTAAACCCGCTTCAAGTGATGATAACTAAGCAACCAATCTTGGGGCAACCGGCCTCTCCTGCTTTTATTTAGTTTTAATTAATAATTAATTCTTGTACATAGGAAATGAGACTTAATCTTTTTACTGCAAATTTGCAAGCCGTTTTCTTTCACTCATATAACTATCTGCTTTAGTTCATCAACCCAAATGATGCCTAAAAAAGATGAAAAAATTATTTAACCTTGACCCTCTTCTCAGAAATTAGAAAGAAAAGAACTAGGAACAATTGAGTATTTCACCTAATTAGACGACACCGAATCACACGTAGAGATATTGATAATACACATAAAGTTAATGGTATTTCATAACTAATTGATTGAGCAGCAGCGCGTAAACCACCTAAAAAGGAATATTTATTATTTGATCCATATCCCGACATAAGAAGTCCAACGGGAGCAATACTTGAAATAGCGATCCATAAAAAAACACCAATACCAAGATCGGCTAGAATAAGGTGGTATCCAAAAGGAATTACTGAATAACTTAGTAAAATCGATATCACTGCGACGGATGGTCCGATACTAAATAAACGACCATCTCCTCTAGATGGAATAAGGTTCTCTTTGAAAAGTAGTTTTGTACCATCTGCTAGAGCTTGAAGAATTCCTAAGGGACCAGCGTATTCAGGTCCAATACGTTGTTGTATCCCTGCAGATATTTCTCTTTCTAACCAAACAATTACGAGTACACCTATTGTGATTCCTAATACAAGAGTAAAAATCGGGACAAGTAGCCATATAATCCCATAGGCCTCTTTTAAGGATTCTAATCTGGAAAACGAATTGATAGCTTGTATTTCGGTTGTATCCATTATCATTTTTAACGATCAACTTCTCCCATAATGATATCTATGCTACCTAATATCGTCATAATATCAGCCAATTTCATTCTTTTAACTAACTGAGGAAGAATTTGCAAATTGATAAAACCCGGCGGGCGAATTTTCCATCTCCAAGGAAAAACACTCAGATCTCCTATCAGAAAAATTCCCAATTCCCCCTTTGGGGCTTCAACTCTCACATAAAGTTCTTGTTTTGCCAATTCAAAGGTTGGAGAAGGTTTTTTACTAATAAATCGATAGTCAAAATCATTCCATTCGGAATCTTTTACTCTATCAAAACGTCGTATTTCTAAATTCTCGTAGGGCCCTCCTGGAATTCCTTCCAGAGCCTGCTGTATAATTTTTATTGATTCTGTCATTTCACCGATTCGTACTAAATAACGAGCTAACGAATCTCCTTCTTTTTGCCATTGAACTTCCCAATCAAATTCATCGTAACACTCGTAATGATCAACTTTACGAAGGTCCCATTGGATTCCGGACGCCCGTAGCATTGGGCCCGATAAACCCCAATTTAGTGCTTCTTCTCCGCGAATAACGCCCACGCCTTCGACCCGTTCTAAAAAAATAGGATTCCGTGTAATAAGCTTTTTATATTCAGCAACCCCCGTTGAAAAGTAATCACAAAAATCCAAACATTTTTCTATCCAGCCATAAGGTAGATCAGCAGCTATTCCTCCGATACGAAAATAATTATGCATCATTCGCATACCAGTAGCTGCTTCGAATAAGTCATATATCAATTCCCTTTCTCGAAAAATATAGAAGAAGGGGGTCTGTGCACCAATATCTGCCATAAAAGGGCCAAGCCATAACAAATGGGACGCTATACGACTCAACTCCAACATAATGACTCTGATATAACTAGCTCTTTTAGGTACTTGAATATTTCCTAATAGTTCGGGCCCATTTACAGTTATTGCTTCCGTGAACATAGTAGCTAAATAATCCCAACGCGTCACATAGGGCAAATATTGGATAATTGTTCGATTTTCCGCAATTTTCTCCATCCCCCTGTGTAAATAACCTAATATAGGCTCACAGTCAATAACATCTTCACCATCTAGAGTAACGATGAGTCGAAGAACACCATGCATTGATGGGTGGTGAGGCCCCATATTGACTACCATAAGGTCTTTTCTTGTAGCTGGTACAGTCATAAGTTTTTTACCCATTCATTTTTCCATGAATTGCTGAAAGTGAAAAGAAGTTTATCCAAATACCAAATAGGAAAAAGTACTTAAAATGATTCTTCCAATTAACGAGTTTTTGCCTCTCGAATACTCAACTGACCAATTAATTCTTTATAACGTGCTCTATTTTTTTTTGCCAAATAAGCCAACAGCCGTTGACGTTTTCCTAAAATTTTTCGCAAACCTCTCTGAGATAAATAGTCTTTTTTATGCACTTCCAAATGTGAAGTAAGTCTCCGTATCTTATTGGTAAAACGGAATACTTGAAATTCAACCGACCCCCTTCTTTCTTTTTCAGAAATAACCGAAATGAATGCACTTTTTACCATAAAAGATTTTCCCTCTTCCACTTTTACAGATACGGATTTTATCGATGAGTAATAATAATGATAGTAATTTTAATGTGTTATATACAATAATCTGAATTTCTTTATGAACTCCTAATTTTATCAACTCATATTAATCCACCCAGGTCATATTAATCCATCCAGGTTTCAATTTAATTTATTCTGAAAAAGAAAAAAAGAAGAAAGAAGGAAGGGGGTTCATTTTTGCATGGCATAATTTAGGCCTAAAATGAAGAAGATTTTGTTAATTGATTTGTAGGCCTAATTGATACCTCAGCGGTTTTAGTCTTCGTATTATATATTAGAATGGCATGGAAGGTGGGGCGTGTCAATCTCTTTACTTTCATATACCCCGTAGGGTATAGCATATATAGGAAAAATGGGCTATCAACGACTTTTCAACCGCGGATACATCTGTATCCTTAACATACTGAAACGACTGCCGTTATTTGTATCAAACCAATAGCGATTCATACAAGCTAAATCTTCTAATCGATAATTAGGCCAAAGAAAAAATTTGAAATTAATTAATTCATTCTTATCTTTATTAAGATTAAGAGGGTTCTCTTTATCCAAATCCAAAGATTGACTACAATTGTTCTCAGTCGAAGATATTGGATTTTTATTCCAAGTCTTTGAATTGAAAGAAATTAGAATTCTCAACTCTCTACGACGTCTATGCGATAAAATGGTTTCGGGAACAAGTAAATCAAAACCATTCTTATCAACATAGGGTTGTTTTCTATATCCTTGATTAATTTGGTGCTTAATCTTATGAACCAACAAAATACCTAAGGTTTGATACATAATAAATTGTCCATCATTTTTTACAGACAGGCGTGTGGGTTCGATAATAAAGAAGGCGCTTTTGATCCATTCTATAAGCTTTACATCCTTCCGAATACACATTAAATCCAAACTCATTTCTCCTCCTCGAATCGAGGATATAGTAATTTCTCGTGGATTTGGCAGTCCAAGCAGGAAAGAATATATTTTTATATTATTCATAATTCTTTTAGCCAAAGTACTGCGCGAGGTAATTTGAAAAACTAAAAAAGGTTTTAGGAGTAAATCTATTTCTTTTTCTAGCTTACTTTTCTTTCTCTTTTTCATTTTTTGGGGGGAAGGGTCTTCAATATCTTTTTCGTGGTTTGTTGAAGGAACAGATTCAGCATTCCCTTGTTTTTGTACATTTGATCTAAGATCTCTTTTGCTTTCGACCGATTCTTTTTCTTTTTTATCTTTTTGATTTCGATTTTGATTCTTTATTTCTTTATTTGAAACGGATTCCCCTTTTTGTTTTTGGTTTCCTTCGATGTTTTTCTTTTCACTAAGATCATTTTCATTTAGATTCAAATTTAAAAGAAGGATTTTACTTGGTATAACCCACGGTTTTAGTTTATATAGACTATAGCGTAGGACAAATTCTGGGAAGGAAAAAAGTCCCAGGTGTGAGATGGGACGTTTTAGTATTTCTTCATTCATTCCCATCCAATCCAAAAAACCTTTTCGGGGTTTTGGTAAATTGGTTTGGAGCTTTTGCGGAATTTTAAGATAAACAAGCTTTTTTTTATCAATTTTTTCAAAAATTGGATATTGATAATTGTTAGTATCAATATGAGTATTTTCATTACTCGTGATATCCATTCTGATGTAGGACTCAATAATAAGTTGTTGTCTAAGATCCCAATTTGGATTTTGAAAATTAAAATCCAAATATTTTCTATCGCGATCTTTTTGTGTATAATTAATATTTTCATAATTCTTAATAGGAATAGGGAAACTTCTCCATATATATATATCAGAAAAATTCTCTTTATGAGTGTTGGATTTATAAGAAATATCTTCGTTCTTTTTTAATTGGACTTGCGAGCTTGATTTAGAAATAGGCGAGTCCCTCTTATTTTCATAATTCAAATTAATAGATTTATATGATAACAGATCATATTTAGAGCTTTTTTGAAAATTTTGATTCACTGTTTGATTCACTAAGTAATCTACTTTAGAATTCCTAGAATTACCCCCCTTTATGGACTGAACTTTTTCATATGAATCCCGCTTGGTTTTTTTTTTTTTTTTTCTATAACGTAGATTAATGAAATTTCTCATCTTTTTCCACCTTCTAAACCTTTTAAGACGAGACAAATTGTATTGATAATGTCCCCTTATCCAGTTTTTCCATTTATTATCCGGGCGTTTCTTATGACTTAATTTAGAATCAAGTATTCCTTGTGTTTCAAAGGAATCTTTTATTTCATCCTTAATAAAAAAAGACATTCCATTATATTGAAAAACAGATCTTAATTTGTTACTAACTTGGGTTTGTGATAATTTAAAAAATACATATGCTTGTGACAAATAGGATAAGTCCCCAAAACTATGTAAATTTTTCCTATTTCTAAGAATATTAATTGAAATAAAGTTAATTATATTTTTATTTTTTCTATTAAGCCTTTCTTCTTTTGTTTCATTAATGGGCTTATCCGGCATTTTTTTTATCGATTCAAAAAGAAATTGTATATTGAGTCTGGTAATATTAATAATAGCTAAAAAAATATCTATGTATACTTTTTCAAGGAAAATTTTTATAAAACAATCTAATTGAGAGATTAATCGGACAGTTCTTCTTTTTAATATTTGCCAAATATTTGTTGTCCATTCGAATCTTTTAGCATTATACCCTTTTTCGGTAGGATTAATATATACGCCGGATGGGGTTATTTTTTTTTTTTCTTTTGTAATTCTTTCTATTTTATTTTTAATTGTCCTTGTTCTACCTGTTAGATCCTCCCTTTTTATTAGTGCATAATTTTTGCAATTTTGAGATTGAAATAGACTAACTGATTCATGAATTATTTGATTGCTGCTTCTAGAATCTTTTTCGTTTTTAATTTCATTCGAGTCTGATACTTTTATTAATCTAAAAATTAGGTTGAATTTTGAGAGTACTTTTTGTTTTAGTATTCTTGTTATAAATACTAACCTTTCAATAATGTCAATAATTAATTTTTTTGTTTCTTTTAAAACTAATTTGGTTTTTCCTAATAAATATAAATAGAAATCTAAATACGCCCTTTTTAATTTTTCTATTTTTGGTTGTAGTTCCTTAAAAATGGGGTCAAAAAAAGAATCTCCTTTTCTAATTCTGGGAGAACCAAAAGGAAGGTTAGTTTCCCGTCCCCAAACTGTTAAAAAACAAAACTCATCTTTTTGGTTTTCCTCTTCGATTAGATTTCTATCAGAGGGTCGTATGTGCCAAGGTTTCAGGTAGAAAGGAAATAAGATTTTTATCTGAATACCCTCTGCCCACCCATTTATTGGAAATTCTGTTTCCGATACTTGGATACCATTATGGGTACATTTAACATGCATTTCGCGCTCCCATTCCTGTATATCCTCAAACCATTCAGGAGATTGAAATAATAATATACGTCCAATATTTTTTGCTATTATCAATGAAGGCAATACAATATATTTTCTAAGAATAGATTGAGTTATTAACGCGAATCCCCTTATTATGTGCCCACATATGATATTATCCCATCCCTCCGATATCTCCATCCGCCTTTCTTCCTCGTTTAGACTATTTTCATTTTTTTTTTTTTTTCCTTTTTCGTCTATATACTCGACAATTTCGGATTCTATCCCCTTGTCTGTCCAATTTGTAAAAAAAACTTTAAAAAATTTGGATATATCAAACGGTAGGCGGGGGAGTCTTTTGACTCTATCCAAAAAAAGGGGAGAGTGCGCCTTTGCTTGAAACAGTTCAAAAATTAAAGTTTTACGCCTTTGAGCGCGCATAGCACCTTTAATTAGTCCTCGCCGAAAGTCCGATTGGTATGAATAACTTGGCAAAATAATTTCCTTTATCTCATCTTCTGTATCAGTATCACCACTGCTATTAGAATTGTAAGAATTCTGTTCAGGTCCATTTTGTTTATCCTCCTTTTGTTTATGTTGTTTATCCTCCTTTTGTTTATGTTGTTTATCCTCCTTTTGTTTATGTTGTTTATCCTCCTTTTGTTTATGTTGTTTATGCTCCTTTTGTTCATGTTCATTTTCTTTTTCTTCATTTTCTTTTTCTTCATTTTCTTTTTCTTCATTTTCTTTTTCTTCATTTTCTTTTTCTTCATTTTCTTTTTCTTCATTTTCTTTTTCTTCAATTTTTTTTTCTTCTTCTTCGGTAGGAATCAAAACCTTTACGTATTTGGCTTTTCTTGAGCGAATTTGATATTCGACTGGCACTGCCCCGTTTTCAATGCCTTCTTGAACTTGTTGGTCAAATTCGGTTATTAATTTGTCTGGCCATCGGGGGACTTTTTTACTGATAATAGAATCTGTAATAGATTCTTCTGCATTAGATTCTGTAATAGATTCTTTTGCATTAGATTCTGTAATAGATTCTTTTGCATTAGATTCTGTAATAGATTCTTTTGCATTAGATTCTGTAATAGATTCTTCTGCATTAGATTCTGTAATAGATTCTTCTGCATTATAATTAGATTCTGTAATAGATTCTTCTGCATTAGATTCTGTAATAGATTCTTCTGCATTATAATTAGATTCTGTAATAGATTCTTCTGCATTAGATTCTGTAATAGATTCTTCTGCATTATAATTAGATTCTGTAATAGATTCTTTTGCATTAGATTCTGTAATAGATTCTTTTGCATTAGATTCTGTAATAGATTCTTCTGCATTATTAGTATGGGTTTTAATGGCATTCAATAAAAATTTGAAAAATCTTTCCTTTTCTTTAGTCAATTTTAGTTGTCTATC